TGCCGCCACTCGGACTCGAACCGAGATGCTCTAGCACTGCTTCCTAAGAGCAGCGTGTCTACCGATTTCACCATAGCGGCTTGCTCGAACTCATAATAGCCTATTATTATTCAATCGTCCAGATTAAAGGAGTCAAGTCAATGCAATATTTTTTAGGAAACATTGAAATTGAAAATTGATGAATAAAAATTCGTTCAAATAGGAATTTGAAGGTTCGGTTATTTTGGTTTAGAGTGTCGGTTTTATTTAACTTAGGACTTTCGTGTAGTTTATGCTCTCCTGGAATTGAACTGTTGTAACTAGATAGTTCTACCCTCAATCCAGGGATAGAACTCAAAATAAAATGTCTTTTCTCATTTTAATTTTTTAATGATTCGTTTTTTAGTTATCTGATTTCATAAATCTGAAACAAAAAATGCATTTTATCAACGAACCCAAAATAGGATCTATCTTGGATCACCCCAAAGTTAGACATTTTTCGTACAAAATATTCGCTTTTATCGATTGGGTTAAAAGCGAGAGGTACACGGGAAGTCTATATAGTAATTCAAAATTTGAAATAATGATTCATAAAGTTACAAAAAAGTTTTAAACTTAATTAATTAGTTTCGTTTCAACGACTCATTAATTTTGACTAAAGATCTTATATTTGCTCTTCTCGAGATATAGAAAAAAGAAAAACTTTTATTATTGTAATTGTGACAACAAGTGGGTCGATGGGGAAAATAATAATCCCCATCCCGGAAATGATAAAATAGACTAAAAAGAAAGGTAAAACTTTGTATCTTGGCTTTATTCTTTTTTCAAAAAAAAAAAAAAAAATATTCTATTATTTTTAGAATTCAGTAAACAGAAAAAATTTGATTCTAAGAGCGAGGCGAGTTTCATTTCATATTGATTAGTCCAAAACAATAGGAAATGGAAATCATTCATTACATTCATTTTTTTTATATTATAAATTTAATGAAATTAGCCAATTTTTTGACTCAAGTCGATTCAGATTATTCTACTGTTTTATTATTTATTTGTTTGTCGTACAAAAAAACTTTTAGAATTCCCGGTAGAAAGAGATTTCCCTAACGAAAAGGCCTTTAGCGCTGCCCAATATCCCTTCTTTTTCCAAATATTTTTACGAATACGCTTTTTTGATATAGAAGTACGTTTTTTTGGAACTGCCATTTTAAGTTACTCATTGGTATAGTTGTATGTGAAAGACATCTCTTATTCAAAACCAATTCTTCGTTACTATTCAGTCTCTATCTAATTAGTCTCTAGATAATATTCCCTTTATAAAAATAACTATAGATATGTGCAAATCGCATTGAATATTACTAGAAATAAAAAAATAATATATGATTATGTGATTTTTTCAAAAAATTGTTTTTTTTTTCTATTACATACAATATGTGGAAGAAAGAATAATTTGTACTAATTCATACTTTTATTTCTCATTCTTTCTCATTCAAATCTATATCTCTAGAATCTGATATCTCAAATCTGTATCTATAGAATCTGATATCATAGAACTTAAATTGGTTGAGAAATTGATAAAATCAATCCAAAAACCCCCCTATTTCTGTCTATTTTCGTCGTTCTACATTTAATTTACATGTAATAAAATCCATTGAAAAGTTTAAGAACCCGACTTTTGCCTAATGAAAAAACTTTAATATTAATTGGTCAAGCTCAAGGAAAGAGTGGGCCTAATTTAAATTTTCAAATTAGAATGAGACTAGAAATGAATCTGTTAAAAGATACATGATATGATAAAAAATGTTTTAGTCATTTTAAATAATTTTTTTTAGATAAATAAAAAAAGTTAATTTTCGATTTTGATATAAAATAATGAATGGATATTATAGCCTTTGCTATAAACATAAATGTATTTTTTTTTTCGAATGGAAAACAATCAATCAATTACATAATGAACTAGTTAATGATTTTTAATAAACTAACTAAAATAGCAAGTTCTTATTTCATTAGACCAAGTTATTGCCCTTAGTTGATCCTATGATTCATATCAGAATCAAGTACCCTTTGTTAGTGTAATTTTTTATGCTTGCTCTATGGATAAAAATTATTGTAATAATAATTATTATTTTCTCTATCTTCATAAATATCTGACTTAATAACTAAATATTCACCCTTTACTAGAAATTTTTACTAAAAATTTGGTCATACCATTTGACCCATTGTAATTTCTTGAGTTGAATATTGGAAGTATTTTGGAAAGACTCAAAATAAGTAAGAATATAAAATTCTCTTTAAGTTAGTGCATATCTTGATTTTTTTATTGACTCCTTTCAAAAGATGTAAGATCCGACGAATCGGAAACAATTAATTAAGAATAAAAAACTTTTTTTATGGAACATATATATCAATATGCGTGGATCATACCTTTCGTTCCACTTCCAGTTCCTATGTTAATAGGAGTGGGGCTTCTTCTTTTTCCGACGGCAACAAAAAATCTTCGTCGTGTGTGGACTTTTCATAGTGTTCT